CGATGCCCGTGGAACTACTGTCAATGGTTTACTTCTTGGGAATGTTAAAAAAAAGATTACTACGTGATTTTTTGAATATGCCTATATCTATCGCTTTTGCTTCATTGATTTGATTCTCTCAATAGATACCGAGATTCATATTGGAAATCAAAAATATAGTAATTCAAACTATAAGACATAGGAGTAATTCAGATTGATCAGAACAAATAGATATAGCAAATAAATGGAATTGGATGCTATGTCAATCCCATATATGGAATTGATATTCGCATATATCAAGATAATATTGTAGATTGATATATAGATCCATATCAAATGCAGCCTCTATCTTTATTTTATTCCAGGGGGCAGCTTTATAACAAGAATCTAACTAATAAATAGTATGGTAGAAAGATTCATCTATTTCTTTCTACCATACTATCTATCTATTAGAATACTGCCGATTCTAGTCCACTCATTTCATTTAAGACATGAAATTGGAATCTTTTTCATTTTATTTCGTCAATTTTGGCTAAGAACTCAGAAGTCAAGTTTCATTCAAATTAGTTAATAATTAATCGTTTTGACTGACTGTTTTTACATAAATGATAAGTAGAAAAGCGGTAGGAACTAGAATAAATAGTGCAGTAGCAATAAATGCAAGAATATTTACTTCCATAATCTCATCGGTTTTTTACTTCGCAATAACTCGGGATTTAATCCCATAGAGATGATAAATCTTTGGCCTGTAAATTCAATGAATGAATATTACCTCTCGATGATCTTGAATCAGATCAATATCATGAATAACAATATCTGAACTATCAAATAAATTCGTCGTCGAGAATTGAATAGTATAACATAGGAAGTTCTTTTATCCATACCGCCCCAAACTTGGATTGCTGACCTAACCCAAAATTCCTTTATTTATTTATCATTTTTTATTATCTGTTCTTTTTTTCTCTCTAATCTATCTAGTTCCTTCTTGTACAATCATCTGATGAAGTCTCATCAAATAGCTCTTCCACTTCCAGTGGTCACATAGTTACAAACCCAAACAAACAATAAAAGCTAAATGGAAAAAGAAAGGAGTTTAGAACGAAACTATTTTTGACTTGGAAGACAAAGAAGTGTGATAAAGATGAGACCGTATAAAATGAATATTCATCAAATTTACTATTTTCCGATTTGTTCTTTCGTCGATGGGGCCTTAAAACAAAATGAAAAATAGGAAAAATGATTCATTCGCCTTTCTAAGAGGAGTAGGATCTTTGGTTGATCTGTCCTTCCCCCTCCTTTCTTCGTAGATTATTAGCCCCGGGACACCTATACCAAAAGCTCAGTGTGCAATTTGCATGAAATCTATTTTGCAACTTCAAACTAGTAAGTCAGGTTCCATAAATCCGTAGCCAGAAAAATAAATTGTTTTTTTTTTGTTTTTTCTGGAAAGTATTTTCTTATATTCAATTTTGTATTGGACAAGAAAGGAATTCCTTTTGTGTATGCGCGCCTCAAAAAAGTATAGTACTCGATTCCATTACATGCATCGGGGGCAATCGAAAAAGCCAGCATTTCTTGGAATACTGACTATAATGCTACCAATAATTGTACTAATCCAACCGCATATGTCTTTCTCCTACCAAAAGGAAAGAAAAAAGAAATAAGGATTTCCCCTTTGCTTTGACAATGGAATTCTTCCCCCGGTCCCCTTCAGAAAAAGGGAGAGATTTTTTGATATATTTATTGGATCCGTCGGGACTGACGGGGCTCGAACCCGCAGCTTCCGCCTTGACAGGGCGGTGCTCTGACCAATTGAACTACAATCCCAGGGAAATACGGGATCTAGCAGAAAATTTGATTCTTTTTTATCTCCGGATCGGGTATTTCTGAAGTACAAAGGGAGTTATATCATCTCATGGCGGATTGGCGAATTATTGGGCCGAGCTGGATTTGAACCAGCGTAGACATATTGCCAACGAATTTACAGTCCGTCCCCATTAACCGCTCGGGCATCGACCCAGGAAGAATCAATTTTCGACTTATTGGTAATCCATGATCAATTTCCTTTCGTAGTACCCTACCCCCAGGGGAATTCGAATCCCCGCTGCCTCCTTGAAAGAGAGATGTCCTAAACCACTAGACGATGGGGGCCCGCTTGACCAACGGCCATCATACTATGATCATAGTATGATCCGTTTTTTGAAATTGTCAATATAATCAAATGATTCTAGCCGAGGGATCTTTCCCCCTTTCAGAATTGCATAGAATTGTTTTTTATTCGTCATTGACGAATTATTCATTAGAATCGACATTAGAAATCTAGTAGTAGTATTTTTTTTTTTTTTGAATTATTTCAATTGAATTTATTTCTATTCGAGTCGGTCTTGAAACAATTCATTGCATTTTCTCCTAGACTTCCTAGGTAAATCCATTTTATTATTCAACAATGAGCCACTAGACACTATGTATCTACTGCACGTACTTAATGCATATATACTTATGTTTATAATATATGTACATA